TCTAATTGTATTAGTGTCTATAATGGATTTCTTCTGTGTAATACTAATCGATAGGACCTCATTACTAAGTGCTACAAGATCTCGTGGATTGTAACCCATGGTTATGGACCCGAATCCGTTAGTATGGAACATTTTCTTTTCCAAGTGAAATCCCCTCGTATAGGAAAGCATGAAAAAGTGCTTTTGTTGATGTGGAATAAGAAGCCTTCGTATCTTAATGCACGTATTTAATTTATTCGGGGCTATTAGAGCGGGATCCACTTTTTGGGGAATATGAGTCGAAGCAATAACAAGAATATTTCTATTGGAGCATCCTTCAGATAGATGGTTCACTAATAGACCTAGGGATAAGTAATTCGACTCATTCACATCCAGATCATGAATGTTTGGAATCCATATTATGCAAGGAGACATCGCTTTTGCTAATTCGAATTGAAGGGTGGGGCCTAGTTCCGACATCCTATCTATAGTTGGCGCATTCATCATAGTTAGCTCTTCCAGCTCCGTATCAAGGTCAGGATCCATCTCGTCACTAGCATCAATCGCGTCACTAGCAGCGTCACTAGCATCAATCTCGTCACTACCACCAACCTTTATCTCGTAATAATCCTCATCTTCATCCTCATCCATAACTTTTGGCTTGTTATCGTTCAGAAATACCGTAATGAAAGGAACATAGGAATTTGTAGCTAGGTATTTGACCAAATAGGAGCGTCCAGTTCCTATAGAACCTATCACTAAAATTCCCCTAGAGGGGGATAAGGCTAAGCGGAGCGAAAAGGGTTTTCGATGAGATGGGCAGTGCAAAGTAGTAGTCCCACACGAAGTTTGGGAATAAGTGATTGTCTGATAATGAGCAAGGAATACCCGTCTTTCTGCTAAACAGGATGGATTGAACTCATAATTCAATAGATCCTTTTTATGAATATCAACCAAGTATCGTAAGTAAATTGCTCCCGGTTCTTCAATCATTTGATAACCAGAGTCATTCTTTGATAAACGATCACTATGAGTCAGACTCAATAGAATTTGATCAATCCTTTGTTCTGTCGTTAAGGCGGAGAACTGAACCAAGAATTCTCTTTCTTCATCATCAATCAAATCACTGTTCGCGACCCAGGATTCTATTTTATCATCAACCCAATCCCCGTTCCAGTTTTTTCTTTTTCTTATCAATGAATAGATCTCTTTACTTGTATGACTTAGATGTCTCGTATTTCTCGAAAAAGTGATTCGATTGATGGGATTTGATATGAGATCGATGAGATTGATATTCAAATATATCTTCTTAGAACGGAATTGTTCCAGAGCAACTAGAAAGAGATTCTTTACCCAGAAAGAATTTGGTTCAGATGTAGGATACCTATCCAGAAGTTTTCGCAACTCAATCATAGATGATTCCATCATCAAAGATTTGACCTTTTCGAACTCTGTCTGTAACTCACTAGAGGCCCCGGAAACAAAGAGAAGCTGGGTACAAACGAGATATCCAGCAACAACAAGAAGGAAAAGGATTGAATAGAAGAACTCCCAAACACTTGGCGATCTCAGATGTGTCGATATCAATGGTGACTCATTATTTCGATGAATCATTTCTTCGGACAGAAGAACATTATGTAAACACTTATTCGAAATCTCACTTATCAGATTAAGACGCGCTTTTTTCCAAAGAATTCGCCACGATCTACCCAATCTATGCCTAATATCCCGAAAGATGAATACCAATTTTTTACTGCTACTTCGTATTATGGATACCAATTTTTGACTATTACGTAGTATCAGCCATAGTTCTGGAAAAGTATCTGAAATCGGCAATAGGTCTGAAAAAGTATCTACAAAATTATCTACAAATATCCAGTACCCTGTCAAGAACCATGGCATATATGTTTGGAATAGATTCGATTTTGAGAGAGTTGAAAGAGCCCTTTGTTGAAAGGTTCTATACATCTGCCCTTTCGCAAGGCATTTCTTTAGACAAAGACGCCGTTTTTTCCTCTTTTTGCATGGTAAATCTTTCTCAGAACATGGAGTGAGAATCAAACCCATGTTTGAATTGAGATACTGATGCAAGTTCTTCTCTTCTGAATCCGATAGATTCCTAGCTGAAAGAGGTTGACAACAAGTTCTTTCAAAATGCACTCTTTGTCCCTCTGTTAGGGGTGTTCCAGAAATGTCTGCGATCGAGAAACTAGTTCTACGGACGAAGGGATCGTATCGACTTGGAAAATGGAAAGATTTGTACAAGTTATACGTTTCGTCACCACTTTGTGGAAAATCGTTAGGTATGAATATGTTAGATACCTGTGACTCGATTGGTGAAATAGTCTCTCTCCCCCCAAAAGCATATTCGACGGGCAAAGAAAATATTTTGTTGCGAATGAACAAGATATTGAGGAATTGTCCATATGTCAAATCAGAATTATGGATATGGGCCTTTTCCACAGAAAAGGGGAATCTTGTGTTAGAATAGAAGCAGAAGTGATGTGGATTATTCAAGAAT